CATAATTTCTCCTTAATTAAATTTTAAATCTACTCCTTCGAAGAAAAGAAAATAAGTCTCTTGAAATTTTGAACCTCCGATTGTATCCGAACGAGAGGAATGTTGAAAAGTCACTACGAACCCGAAACATACCATTGGAAAGTGATTCAGTAATTAAACCTTCATGAATCCATTTTTTTTCTTTCATTCCAGGTAACCCCTTTAATTATCAACTCATGGAGTAGGAGTGATATTAGACAACCCTTCCTCTAAAAAAAAAAATAGGAAGTTTTCCTACGGATGCAATTCGTAGATCATAAAGATCACCATATATATAACAAAATTTCTCCCCCGATTCCGTCTAGTCGAGCCTCTCGGTCTGTCATTATACCTCGAGAAGTCGAAAGAATTACAATACCCATTCCTCCTAAAATCCTAGGAATTCGTTGATGGTTGGAATAGATTCGTAGGCCGGGTCGGCTGATACGTTTTAAAACAGTTCTATATGGCCCTTTTCTATTCCTTCTATGTCGCAGAGTTGAAACCAAGAAATATTTCTTGCTTACTCGATGTTTTCTCACATTTTCGATAAAGCCTTCGCGTAGAAGTATTTTAACAATGTTTTCAGTGATATTTGTAGATGCTATTCGAACCGTTCCTTTTTTATCCATGTCAGCATTTCGTATAGAAGTTATTATTTCGGCAATAGTGTCCCTACCCATGATGAACTATAATTATTGGTGCCTCCGGGTTTTTATATAATCAGCATGCTCTACTCTTTTTTTTCATGAATTATTAAAGGTATATGCGTGAGAAACAATCTACTAATGCATTCTACTAATTAATGGAATCTAATTCAGTTCAGATATCTTACTATGAACCTCCCTTTTTTTATGTTTTATTATGTTTTCATCTATTAGTATTTATTTAGAATCTATTTATAATACCTCAGGGGCTAATGAGACTATTTTAGTAAAATTCAACTGTCTCAATTCCCGAGCGATCGCACCAAAAACTCGAGTTCCTTTGGGATTTCCTTCTTGATCAATGACAACTGCTGCATTGTCATCATATTGTATTATCATACCATTGTCACGTTTGAGTTCTTTACATGTACGTACAATTACAGCTCTGATCACTTCTGATCTTTGTAGAGGCATATTGGGAACTGCTTCTTTGATTACAGCAACAATAACGTCACCAATATGAGCATATCGGCGATTACTAGCTCCTATGATTCGAATACACATTAATTCTCTAGCCCCGCTGTTGTCCGCTACATTTAAATAGGTCTGAGGTTGAATCATATCATTCTTATTATTTTTCTCTTTTTTCTTTCAATGCTAACTAACTAAAGGGCGAAGAAAAAAAGAAGAAAGATTGTTTGTCCAGAAATAAAAAAACTGCGGTTTTTTCATCACAAGGCCCCTTTCCTTTCGTTCCATATCCTTATCCCGCAATAACGAATTGAGTTCGTATAGGCATTTTGGACGCAGCTATAGAAATAGCTTCTCTGGCTACAATTTCTGATACTCCACCCATTTCATAAAGTATTCGACCCGGTTTAACGACGGATACCCAATATTCGGGAGATCCTTTCCCCGAACCCATACGTGTTTCGGTAGGCCTTACTGTAACAGGTTTGTCTGGAAATATACGTATCCATATTTTTCCACCACGACGCGCATATCGTGCCATGGCTCGTCGCCCCGCTTCTATTTGTCTAGATGTGATCCAAGCGGGTTCAAGTGCCTGAAGGGCGTATCCGCCGAAACAAATTCGATTGCCTCGATAAGATATTCCCTTCATTCTTCCTCTATGTTGTTTACGAAATCTGGTTCTTTTGGGGTTATAGTTGATGGTTGTTTCTCAATGCCATCTCTACTGCAGAACTGGACATGAGAGTTTCTTCTCATCCAGCTCCTCGCGAATGAAACGATTAAATAATATTGTATATATTTTGAATTGAATGAATAATGAATCATGGAATTTTTTGAGATATAATCTGTCACGTACACGTAGGAATAAAATAAAATGAGAAATTCCATTTTATAATTAATGAATCTTCATTTATTTTTACCTTTATTTATTTTTATTGAATTGCCCAAAACTTAGCAATCCAGTAAGGCTTTCGCGGGCGAATATTTGCTCTTTCAACATCCCTTTCATTCGTAGGGGCGTTCCATGACCTATCAGAATAAATGAATTGGTTCTTGGCTCGTTCCGCCATCCCACCCAATGAATCATTAGGATTCGTTTTCAAGGGAATCTTCCTCAGTCACAGGTTCTGTCGTTCCCATCGCTTCTCGATTAATGACTAGGCCCGAACTCTGCAATGGAGCTCTTAATAAAATTTGTTCCTGAATCAATCTTCTCAGTCTTTATTGACTCGGCGCTCTTTATTCTTTTTTATTTTTCGTATAAATTGTATTCATATTCATCGAATCTAATTATTAATTATGGACGAATACATTAATGCTTTATTACATTGCCTTTTATAAGATAGTTCATAGACCATACATATTGGAATCATATATCATTGCTATTCTTTTTCTTTCTTTCTCTCACCCCTCCATTTATCCATATCCCTTTGTTTTTGCTTCACAACCTTATAGATTGATTTTTCTTTTATGTAAAAAAAAATGCTTCAGTTGCTACAACAATATGATCAATACATCATATAGCGACTGGTTCCTTGGATCCAGATAATACGAAGCAATGAGCTGGTTATTAGTTATATAGTTATTAGTTCATACTAGGGGATGGCCCTTTGTTTTTTAATCCTAACCTAACTCTAAATAAAAAACCAACGAGTCACACACTAAGCATAGCAATTATATGGAGATGGAGTCAATCGAATTGTTATTCAACCCTATAGAATTAAGAATTCGAAAAAATTCTCATTTTTTTGATTGAACGGAAAAAAATGAACGAGTTTGTGATTTTTTATTCAATTGCCGGATGGAACAGAAAGACAACGAAAGGCCCATTATTCCTCGTCTGCAAATATCCAAATTTTGATTCCTAATGCCCCATAGATAGTTCGAACTGTATAGGAACAATAATCAATTTTGGCTCGAATGGTTTGTAGGGGAACCCTACCTTCTCTGATCCATTCGACACGTGCTATTTCCTTTCCGTCGATACGCCCTGCAATTTGTACTTGAATTCCCTTTGTATCTGCTTTTTCAGTTAATTCAATAGCTTTTTTCATTGCCTTTCGAAACGAAACTCTATTCTTTAATTGTTCGGCTATAAATTCTGCAAGAATATTAGGTTGTCCATACGGTTTTTCAACTCTTGTGATAGCAATGTTAAGTTTTTGGTTCGCAGAATGAAATTCTTTTTGTGCATTGCTCTGTAATTCTTCAATTCCTCGCGGGCTGCCCTCTATGAACAATTTTGGGAATCCCATATATATTATGACCTGGATCAGATCGATTCTTTTTTGAATCTTTATCCGTGCAATTCCCTCGGCACCCGAGGATATTTTCCTATTTTTTTGTACATAATTCTTGATACAATCCTGTATTTTTTGATCTTCCTGGAGACCCTCGGAATAACTTTTTGGTTGTGCAAACCAAACAGAATGATGACTTTGGGTTGTACCAAGTCGGAAACCGAGTGGATTTATTTTTTGTCCCATAGCACCTCGCTATCTCTATAAGGCCATATCATTTCTCTATTAGCCCACGTCATTCTGTTACGATATAGCATATGATCCATCATATATAGATACCTCTCTCTGACATCTGTATACTTATTTTTATATACCCATCCATATTTTCTTAACCATATGAAATAGTTTTTATCTTTAGATATATCTTTCAATACAATAGTTATATGACAGGTGGGTCTTTTTATCGGATAACTACGTCCTCGGGCTCGGGGTTTTAACTTTTTCATGCTAGTACCTTCATTAACTTCGGCTTGACTAATGATTAAAGCCGTTTCGTTGAATCCCATATTGTGACTAGCATTTGCTGCTGCAGAATAAACTAATTTTAAAATGGGATAACACGCTCGATAAGGCATGAGTTCTAGTATCATAAGTGTTTCCTCGTAGGGACGCCCACGAATCTGATCAATTACTCTTCGCGCTTTATGAGCAGACATACGTATATGTTGACCTAAAGCGTATACTTCTACATCTGGGTTACTCTTTATCATAAGGTTTACCTCCCACCAATAAACGATGAGCACCCATATCCACTTTATTAATTAATATATTAACGACGAGATTTATTATCGTTTCTCGCATGCCCCCGGAAATTCAGAGTAGGTGCAAATTCTCCCAATTTGTGACCTACCATACGATCTGTTATATAAATAGGCAAATGTTCCTTTCCATTATGAATAGCAATTGTATGGCCGATCATTGTGGGTATAATGGTAGATGCCCGGGACCAAGTTACGATTGTATCTTTTTCTGCCCTCGTGTTGAGCTTCGCAATTTTTATCAATAAATGATTAGCTACAAAAGGATTTTTTTTTAGTGAACGTGTCACAGCTAATTACTCCTTTTTTTTTGTAAAGATGAGGAAACATATTCTATTTTCAATATTCTCCTATTTACTACGGCGACGAAGAATCAAACTCTCACTATATTTATTCCTTTTTCTACTTCTTCTTCCAAGCGCAGGATAACCCCAAGGGGTTGCGGGTTTTTTTCTACCAATTGGGGCCCTCCCTTCGCCACCCCCATGGGGATGGTCTACAGGGTTCATAACTACTCCTCTTACTACAGGACGCTTACCTAGCCAACACTTAGATCCGGCTCTACCCAAACTTTTCTGGTTCACCCCAACATTACCCACTTGTCCGACTGTTGCTGAGCAGTTTTTGGATATCAAACGGACCTCCCCAGATGGTAATTTTAATGTGGCCGATTTACCCTCTTTTGCAATCAGTTTCGCTACAGCACCCGCTGCTCTCGCTAATTGTCCACCCTTTCCAAGTGTGATTTCTATGTTATGTATGGCCGTGCCTAAGGGCATATCGGTTGAAGTAGATTCTTCTTTTTGATCAATCAAAATCCCTTCCCAAACTGTACAAGCTTCTTCCAAAGCATACGGCTTTCTGGATGTATATGATGATATCTAGACAGATGGATCTCATATGAATCGTATGATGAAATACCACACGAGTGGGAATCCAAATCTGCCGAATCACTCATGTTATGATCTTCTACATCCTAGGTCTCCCCGTTCCTTCATCTGGCTTATGTTCTTTATGTAGCATTCAGACCGAATGACTTTATGAAATTACGTCGATACTTCCACATATTACGGGTAACGTAGGAGACATCTCTATTTTTCCCGGGGGGGGTAGAATTACCACTGCTTAGCTTTCAATTCGCCTCTGACCATCAAATGAAATGTGAATAACCCGTCCTCCTCTCTTTGAAACAAGGGGCGCTTCCGGCTCTATCGGTGCTTCAAACAATTTTGTCTTCTCCATATTACTATATCTCTAGAGTCAATAATTTTATATGAGGAACTACTGAACTCAATCACTTGCTGCCATTACTCTTCAGTTTTCTGTTGAGGTCTATCCCGTAGAGGTACTCAAATTGGATCAGTGATCGATTTCTAGGTTTCGTTGTAAACCTAATTGGTTACTTCCAATTACGTAAATCAATGGTTCAAACCGCACTCAAAGGTAGGGCATTTCCCATTGAGATAGGAACTTCTGTACCAGAAACAATGGTATCTCCAATGATAGCCCCTCTGGGATGTAAAATATATCTCTTCTCACCATCCCCATAGTGTATGAGACAAATATATGCATTTCGATTAGGGTCGTATTCTATGGTTACGATTCTACCAGATATGTCTTTTTCATTCCGTCGAAAATCGATTTTACGGTATAGACGCTTATGACCTCCCCCTATATGCCTTGCGGTAATGATTCCTCTGGCATTACGACCTTTACCACAACGACGCTGTCCATAGATCAAATTATTTCGTGGATTGGATTTCACTTGACTGCCGACGGCTCCATTGCGTGTGCTCGGGGTAGAAGTTTTGTATAAATGTATCGCCGTGTTATTAAGTATTTTGATTTAAGTTCTTTTCTTTCTAAGAGGTGGAATAGAATAACCCGGTTGAAGCGTAATGATCATACGTCTGTAATGCATTGTATGTCCCATAATGGGTCCCATTCTTCTACCCTTTCCCGGGAGTCGATGACTATTCATAGCTATTACCTTGACACCAAAGAAGAGTTCGACCCAATGCTTTATTTCTGTCCTAGTTGATCCTGATTCGACATTAGAAGTATATTGATTGTTCCCCAATAACCGAATACTTTTGTCTGTAAATACTGCATATTTGATTCCATCCATAAATCCATTTTCTTCCCTATGAGTTCCAGTATCGATAAGAATTCTATTTCTTACTGTTCATATGTTATGGTATGAATATACCATACCAATTCGTTATGTATGGATGATGAGATTTCATTGATACAGAGCCAATTCCAATAGACGTATTGAACGTTCCCGTTGGCGTGCATCCAGCAGGAATTGAACCTACGAATTTGCCAATTATGAGTTGGGCGCTTTAACCATTCAGCCATGGATGCGTAACGGGGATCGTCGTACATCGTGAATAACCAAATTCCAATTGAAATGAAATCCTTAGGAGGAATCAATGAAGCAGGAAGCAGTGAAACGACATCCATTAAAATCCTGGATCTTCGAATTGAGAGAGATATTGAGAGAGATCAAGAATTCTCACTATTTCTTAGATTCGTGGACCAAATTCGATTCCGTGGGATCTTTCACTCACATTTTTTTCCACCAAGAACGTTTTATGAAACTCTTTGACCCCCGAATTTGGAGTATCCTACTTTCACGCGATTCACAGGGTTCAACAAACAATCGATATTTCACGATCAAAGGTGTAGTAGTACTGCTTGCAGTAGCGGTCCTTATATATCGTAATCGTATTAACAATCGAAATAGGGTCGAAAGAAAAAATCTCTATTTGATGGGGCTTCTTCCTATACCTATGAATTCCATTGGACCCAGAAATGATACATTGGAAGAATCTTTTGGGTCTTCCAATATCAATAGGTTGATTGTTTCGCTCCTGTATCTTCCAAAAGGGAAAAAGATCTCTGAGAGTTGTTTCATGGATCCGAAAGAGAGTACTTGGGTTCTCCCAATAACTAAAAAGTGTATCATGCCTGAATCTAACTGGGGTTCGCGGTGGTGGAGGAACCGGATCGGAAAAAAGAGGGATTATAGTTGTAAGATATCTAATGAAACCGTAGCTGGAATTGAGATCTCATTCAAAGAGAAAGATATCAAATATCTGGAGTTTCCTTTTGTATCCTATACGGATGATCCGATCCGCAAGGACCGTGATTGGGAATTGTTTGATCGTCTTTCTCCGAGGAAGAAGCGAAACATAATTAACTTGAATTCGGGACAGCTATTCGAAATCTTAGTGAAACACTGGATTTGTTATCTCATGTCTGCTTTTCGTGAAAAAAGACCGATTGAAGTGGAGGGCTTCTTCAAACAACAAGGAGCTGGGTCAACTATTCAATCAAATGATATTGAGCATGTTTCCCATCTCCTCTCGAGAAACAAGTGGGGTATTTCTTTGCAAAATTGTGCTCAATTTCATATGTGGCAATTCCGCCAAGATCTCTTCGTTAGTTGGGGGAAGAATCCGCACGAATCGGATTTTTTGAGGAATGTATCGTCAAATATGCAATATGATGATTCCACAAGATCTATTTTCGTTCAAGTAACGGATTCTAGCCAATTGAAAGGATCTTCTGATCAATCCAGAGATCATTTTGATTCCATTAGTAATGAGGATTCGGAATATCACACATTGATCAATCAAAGAGAGATTCAACAACTAAAAGAAAGATCGATTCTTTTGGATCCTTCCTTTCTTCAAAC